TTCTTACATTAAAGAATGAATCAAATCTCCCCAAGTAGGATTCGAACCTACGACCAGTCAGTTAACAGCCGACCGCTCTACCACTGAGCTACTGAGGAACAAGGGGAGATTCGACCTCCTAGAGTTCAACTCCCGCTCTCAACCCATGAACAATATGAGTCCGAAGCTTCTTTCGTAACTCCCGGAATTTCTTCGTAGTGACTCCGTTCCATGCCTCATTTCATAGGGAAGCCCAAAGTGGCTCTATTTCATTCTATTTCACTTCCTAGCACTTCCTATCATTTAATATCCATCCCTTTGGTCTTATTTACATAAGAGATGTCATTTATAGTCTATCTCTTTCTATATATGGAAAGTCAAGAAATTCTCATCGAAACATCGAGAAATTGTGCATATAGAAAACTCTAAAGAAAGAAAAAAAGGAGACCCATGCCATGATTTTCAAATCTTTTCTACCTTTTCTACTTAGTAGTCTAAGTTTCTCGATGAGGATAATTAATTCGGTCGTTGTGGTCGGACTCTATTATGGATTTCTGACCACATTCTCCATAGGTCCCTCTTAGATCTTCTTTCTCCAATCTTGGATTAGGGAAGAAGGAGATATTCGCGACTACTGGCGGTTTCATTATGGGGCAGCTCATGATCTTCATATCGATCTATTATCCACCTCTGCATCTATTCTTTCTTAGCTAAACGGGTGGAAGATCCATCCAATTTGGTTATATCATGGACTCGAAAAGCGGATCTGAATGTGACTGAAATGCACGATCTTCACAGGTATCACTTTTCACGATACCTAAAAGATGGAATAGCGATTTTCGAACCATTTCCTATACGAGAATGGTTTCCATTACTTTGAGAAATGGATTCTATATCAAACTATAGCTATTGCATTAAAGAAGAAAAGAAACTAATAGAAGTCGAAGACGCGGAATGGTAGTGAATAGAGAGAAAGATTCTTCTGATTTTCTTGTTCCTGAAAATATTCTATCTATCTCCTAGACGCCGTAGAGAATTGAGAATTTTCATGTCTTTCAATTCTCGTACTCGTAATTGGAAAGTTACGGAAGGAGGTCCATCATTTTGCAATGAAAACAACATAAAAAACTCTGGACAATTTCGAAATCAGGCCAAGCGTCTTAATACATATGCAAAAAAATTCATTATTGGCCCACCATTGATTAGAAGATTTAGCTTGTATGAATCGCTATTGGTTTGATACGAATAATGGCAGTCGTTTCAGTATGTTAAGGATACAGATGTATCCACAATTCATTTAGAGTTACTTAATAGCCTATTTCTTATACCATATCTCTATCCCGTGAAATTCTCGAGCCGAAAGATGGATGCATATGCTGTGTTTCATTTTGCTAAACGATATCAATTAAATGGTGTATCAATTCCATAAATTGGATATAGCAATAAATAAATCAGCAAAATTCTTTTATTTTAGATAGAAGAAATGTTTCTTCTATCTAAAATAAAAGAATGTACCCTTCTATCCAAATCCAATTTGCATCGATAAAATAAATCCAAATTCCAGTAGTAGATGAATAATTGCAAATTTTTGTGTGTACGAGATTAGAATAACTTCAAAATAACTGACATAATTTTTTATTTTTCCTGATCAGAAAAATACATGAAAAAGAAAGGAGGTAGAAAAATTTTGGGATTTATGGTTAAAGAAGAAAAAGAAGAAAACAGGGGTTCTGTTGAATTTCAAGTATTCAGTTTCACCAATAAGATACGGAGACTTGCTTCACATTTGGAATTACACAAAAAAGATTTTTCATCGGAAAGAGGTCTACGAAGACTTTTGGGAAAACGTCAACGTTTGCTGGCTTATTTGGCAAAGAAAAATAGAGTACGTTATAAGAAATTAATCAGTCAGTTGGATATTCGGGAGAAGTAATTTAATCGTTCGAATTTTTTTCTTATTTTATTAGTAGTCTTATAGTAGTCTTAGATTTTGCATTTTGATGAGCCTCGTTTTGAGGAATTCATGGAATAATGAATTAAGGAAGAAAGGATATGAGTCTACCGCTTACAAGAAAAGATCTCATGATAGTCAATATGGGCCCTCAGCACCCATCAATGCATGGTGTTCTTCGACTGATCGTTACTCTCGATGGTGAAGATGTTATTGATTGTGAACCCATATTAGGCTATTTACACAGAGGAATGGAAAAAATCGCGGAAAACCGAACTATTATACAATACTTACCTTATGTAACACGGTGGGATTATTTAGCTACTATGTTTACAGAAGCAATAACGGTAAATGCACCAGAATTCTTGGAGAATATTCAAATACCCCAAAGAGCCAGCTATATTAGGGTAATTATGTTAGAGTTGAGCCGTATAGCTTCTCACTTGTTATGGCTTGGACCTTTTATGGCGGATCTAGGCGCACAGACCCCTTTTTTCTATATTTTTAGAGAGAGAGAATTGATATATGATCTATTTGAAGCTGCTACAGGTATGCGAATGATGCATAATTACTTTCGCATCGGAGGGGTAGCCGCCGATCTACCTTATGGATGGGTCGATAAATGTTTAGATTTCTGTGATTATTTTTTACGAGGAGTTGTTGAATATCAACAACTTATTACACGGAATCCCGTTTTTTTAGAACGAGTTGAAGGAGTCGGTTTTATTAGCGGAGAAGAAGCAGTAAATTGGGGCTTATCGGGACCGATGTTACGAGCTTCTGGAATACAATGGGATCTTCGTAAAGTTGATCCTTATGAGTCTTACAACCAATTCGATTGGAAAGTCCAATGGCAAAAAGAAGGGGATTCATTAGCTCGCTATTTAGTACGAATGGGTGAAATGAGGGAATCCATCAAAATTATTCAACAGGCTGTAGAGAAAATTCCTGGAGGCCCTTATGAGAATTTAGAAGTCCGACGCTTTAAGAAAACAAAGAATTCCGAATGGAATGATTTTGAATATCGATTTCTTGGTAAAAAACCTTCGCCCAATTTTGAATTGTCAAAGCAAGAGCTTTATGTAAGAGTGGAAGCTCCAAAAGGTGAATTAGGAATTTATCTGGTAGGAGATGATAGTCTTTTCCCCTGGAGATGGAAAATTCGTCCACCCGGTTTTATTAATTTGCAAATTCTTCCTCAACTAGTTAAAAAAATGAAATTGGCTGATATCATGACGATATTAGGTAGTATAGATATCATTATGGGGGAAGTTGATCGTTGAAATGATAATAGATAGGGTAGAGATAGAAACTATCAATTCTTTTTCGAAATCGGAATTATTAAAAGAAGTCTATGGACTGATATGGATTCTACCCATTTTGACTCTCCTACTGGGAATCACAATAGAAGTACTCGTAATTGTGTGGTTAGAAAGAGAAATATCCGCATCGATACAACAACGTATTGGTCCTGAATATGCTGGCCCCCTGGGACTGCTTCAAGCTATAGCCGATGGAACTAAGCTACTTTTTAAGGAGGATATCCTCCCATCCCGAGGAGATATCCCTTTATTTAGCATTGGACCTTCTATAGCAGTCATATCAATTTTATTAAGTTTTTTAGTTATCCCTTTGGGATATCGTTTTGTTTTAGCTGATCTTAGTATTGGTGTTTTTTTATGGATTGCCATTTCAAGTATTGCTCCTATTGGTCTTCTTATGGCAGGATATAGCTCAAATAATAAATATTCTTTTTCAGGCGGTCTACGAGCTGCTGCTCAATCTATTAGTTATGAAATACCATTAACTTTTTGTGTGCTAGCAATATCTCTACGTGTGATTCGTTAAAATAGGATCTTTTTCCTCCAAAATCCATTGAATATTTATCTTCCTTTTCTTATTCTGTATTCGGGTTGGTAAGTTAAACTAGATAGCTATATGAGTGAAACAAAACAGCTTATTAATTTGTAGTAAAAAGAAAAAATCTCATTTCCTACGTACAAGAAAAAAGTTGAAGTAAACATAAGTAGTGTAAACTCTTTACCCCAAGGTTGAGATTTTTTGATTAGTCATCATATCTTGAAGCGGGCAAGAATAAAGGATTCGCGATATGGAATTCCATTACTAGAATATTCCGAGTTATTACTATAACTTATAATAATAAGGGGAATCCATCAAAAATTAGTGAGGGGTTAGGAACACTAAAGTACATAAAGGATTAGTAATGAGGGAATCTAAGACATTAGAGATTTTTCCTCATAAAAGGAATCATAATAAGGACTTGAAATTGGTGGAAATGATCAAGTAGTACTTTCTTCGGATTCCGATCCAGAGTATGTTCCCTTTCACTTGTTAAAGAAATGGCTATCAAGAACGAATTAATCCTTTATTCCTTTTTTCTTTTTAAGTACCCTTCCCCGGGGAAAGAAGAATAGGACAAAAGATATGGAATGCAATACAAAAAAAAGATATTTATTTATTCTTTCCTTCCTCTATTCATATTAATACAGAATTCCTCATGAATTAATGCCTAATTCTTTTCATTTATTAATTGCTATAACGAGTGTTTTATTCCAAGATTAAGTTATTACTGAACAAAGAAAAATTTTCATTATATTATAAAGGACGAGATAAATTCGGAAGCGCTTTTTCTTATTCTAGCAGACGGAATTCCTTTGGTCTAATTTAGGACTTTCCAATCGATTTTATCTTACCTAATTCTATCTATGCCCAGGGGGATAATACCGAAACGAAACAACCCTTTCCTTTTTTCTGATCATAGAGAAGCCGTATGAAGCTAAGGTTTCATGTACGGTTTTGGAATAGCGATGGGAACTGTGATGTTATCATCGACTATGATTATCTAACAGTTCAAGTACAGTTGATATAGTTGAAGCACAGTCAAAATATGGTTTTTTTGGATGGAATCTTTGGCGTCAGCCTATAGGTTTTCTGGTTTTTCTAATTTCTTCTTTGGCAGAATGTGAAAGATTACCCTTTGATTTACCAGAAGCAGAGGAAGAATTAGTAGCAGGTTATCAAACCGAATATTCCGGTATCAAATATGGTTTATTTTATCTTGTTTCTTACCTAAATTTATTAGTTTCCTCTTTATTTGTAACAGTTCTCTACTTAGGCGGGTGGAATTTCTCTATTCCCTATATATCCTTTTTTGAATTTTTTCAAATGAATAAAATGGTTGGAATTTCGGAAATGACAATGGGTATCTTTATTACATTAACTAAAGCTTATTTATTTCTCTTCATTTCTATCACAATAAGATGGACTTTACCCAGGATGAGAATGGATCAGTTATTAAATCTTGGATGGAAATTTCTTTTACCTATTTCCCTGGGCAATCTCTTATTAACAACTTCTTCCCAACTTGTTTCACTATAAATAAGATAATACAATAACAGTAAGAATATTTTCAACACAAAAGTTCTCTCAAACAAGAGAAAGAAACATACCTTTTTCATAGATATTTAGAATATGTTCCCTATGGTAACTGGGTTCATGAGTTATGGTCAACAAACAATACGCGCTGCAAGGTACATTGGTCAAAGTTTCATAATTACCTTATCCCACACAAATCGTTTACCTATAACGATTCACTACCCTTATGAAAAATCAATTACATCGGAGCGTTTCCGGGGGCGAATCCACTTTGAATTTGATAAATGTATTGCTTGTGAAGTATGTGTTCGCGTATGCCCGATAGATCTACCCCTTGTAGATTGGAGATTTGAAAAGGATATTAAAAGGAAACAATTGCTTAATTATAGTATTGATTTCGGAGTTTGTATATTTTGTGGTAATTGTGTTGAGTACTGTCCGACAAGCTGTTTATCAATGACTGAAGAATATGAACTTTCTACTTATGATCGTCATGAATTGAATTACAATCAAATTGCTTTGAGTCGGTTACCAATCTCCATAATGGGAGATTACACAATTCAAACAATTAGGAATTCGACTCAAAGTAAAATAGACGAAAAAAAATCTTGGAATTCAAGAACGGTTACTAATTATTAGTTACTAGGATTTTTCTTTTTTGTTAGAAAAATCCAATAGTTTTTTATTAACTATAAAGAAAAACGAATAACTACTGCTTATTGCAAATTATTCCTGATTTAAAATGAGAGTAGATTTTCGTGATGTGATTTCTAACTATACAACTTATATACAAAAAAATATCCTAATCCCTTTTTCCTTCCTTGAATCTTTTAGTTTTAGTCAGTTCATGAAAAATTTTATACTATTAATTTCTTCTTATCCATAATGGATTTACCTGGACCAATACATGAGATTCTTGTGCTATTTGGGGGATTTGTTCTTCTACTAGGAGGTCTAGGAGTAGTATTACTTACCAACCCAATTTATTCTGCCTTTTCGCTGGGATTAGTTCTTGTTTGTATATCCTTATTCTATATTTTATTGAATTCCTACTTTGTAGCTGTCGCACAACTTCTTATTTATGTGGGAGCTATAAATGTTTTGATCATATTTGCCGTAATGTTCGTAAATGGCTCAGAATGGTCTAAAAATAAGAATTATTGGACTATTGGAGATGGGTTCACTTCACTCGTTTGTATAACTATTCTTTTTTCACTAATGACTACTATCCCAGATACGTCATGGTATGGAATTCTTTGGACTACAAGATCAAACCAAATAGTAGAACAGGGTCTCATAAATAACGTTCAACAAATTGGGATTCATTTAGCAACTGATTTTTATCTTCCGTTTGAACTCATTTCCATAATTCTTCTAGTTTCTTTAATAGGTGCAATTACTATGGCTCGGCAATAAGAAATACTTAGAATTAGTCAAAATTCTTAGAATTTCAAATCTAAAATAAATAACTAAAGAATCACAATTTTGATTTAGTAAAACCCATCTACTGCCAACAAATACCTTCTTTTCTCTTTTGTTGTGTAACTGTTCTATTCTAATTAATGGAATCGGTTCAATTCTTGTCCTCATATTGAAATGAATCGAGATTGATAAGGAGTTAGTTAATGATGTTTGAGCATGTACTTTTTTTTAGTGTCTATTTATTTTCGATTGGTATCTATGGATTGATCACAAGCCGAAACATGGTTAGAGCTCTAATATGTCTTGAACTTATACTGAATTCAATTAATCTAAATCTCGTAACATTTTCTGATCTATTTGATAGTCGCCAATTAAAAGGAGACATTTTCGCAATTTTTGTTATAGCCCTTGCGGCTGCTGAAGCAGCTATTGGACTATCCATTCTTTCTTCCATCCATCGTAACAAGAAATCAACTCGTATCAATCAATCTAATTTTTTGAATAATTAGACATATATTAAGATGAATAGAAATCGAATACTATTTTCTTATTATTTTATTATTTTATAATATCTATTTTTTGATTAGGTTATTACATAGTATTCTTTTTTACTTATTGAATTTTTGCAATTCATTGATATTGCAATTTGAATATTGCAATAATTTATATTGAAAAGACGATAGCCAATAAATTGGCTAATTCGAATTCGTATGTACAATTCGTATAATTATGATTGTTGAAGCCAAAAATTCAAGTCTCTTGGCTCTTTTCACGCTTTCTCACAAACGGATTAAGAAATATATTGCATTATTTTATTTATTTATTTGTTGAAGTTTGGATAAACCATTGCTTCGTCTGGTGTCTACAATACATATGACTCATATAGTACTAATTTCATTTTTACCAGATCGAAAATTTTTATGTTGAAAAGGAAAATTTATAGATCCAATGTCACATTCCGTAAAAATTTATGATACATGTATAGGATGCACTCAATGTGTACGAGCTTGTCCAACAGATGTATTAGAAATGATACCCTGGGATGGGTGTAAAGCCAAGCAAATTGCTTCCGCGCCGAGAACCGAAGATTGTGTGGGTTGTAAGAGATGCGAATCTGCCTGCCCAACAGATTTTTTAAGTGTCCGCGTTTATTTAGGGCCTGAAACAACCCGCAGCATGGCTCTATCTTATTGATACGTTACAAAAAACTCCACTTGAATCGTCTGATTCCTCTTTACCGAGGAAGCCTGTGCTCGCTTATTTCGAGCACGGGCTTTTCTGGTCAAAACGTATCTTCTCTTTATCACTTTATCATGAGTTATTTTCCTTGGTTAACAATACTTGTTGTTTTGCCGATATTTGCAGGTTCATTAATTTTCTTTTTACCTCATAGGGGAAACAAAATCGTTAGGTGGTATACTATATCTATTTGTTTATTAGAATTCCTTCTAATGACTTATGCATTCTGTTATCATTTCCAATTGGAGGATCCCTTAATCCAATTAAAGGAGGATTCTAAATGGATAGATGTCTTTGATTTCCACTGGAGATTGGGAATCGATGGACTTTCATTAGGATCTATTTTATTGACAGGATTTATCACTACTTTAGCTACTTTAGCAGCTTGGCCAGTTACCCGGAATTCGCGATTATTCTATTTCCTGATGCTAGCAATGTATAGTGGTCAAATAGGATTATTTTCTTCGCGAGACCTTTTACTTTTTTTTATCATGTGGGAGTTAGAATTAATTCCTGTTTACTTACTTTTATCCATGTGGGGGGGAAAGAGGCGTCTGTATTCAGCTACAAAATTTATTTTGTATACTGCAGGCGGTTCCATTTTTTTCTTAATCGGAGTTCTAGGTATGGGCTTATATGGTTCCAACGAACCAAGATTAGATTTGGAAAGATTAATTAATCGATCATACCCTGCAACATTGGAAATACTATTTTATTTTGGCTTCCTTATTGCTTATGCTGTCAAATTGCCGATTATACCCCTACATACGTGGTTACCAGATACCCATGGGGAAGCGCATTACAGTACATGTATGCTTTTAGCGGGAATCCTATTAAAGATGGGAGCATACGGATTGATTCGGATCAATATGGAATTGTTACCTCATGCTCATTATCTATTTTCCCCCTGGTTGGTAATAATAGGAGCGATGCAAATAATCTATGCAGCTTCAACTTCTCTTGGTCAACGAAATTTCAAAAAAAGAATAGCCTACTCCTCCGTATCTCACATGGGTTTCATAATTATAGGAATTGGTTCCATAACCAACATTGGACTCAATGGAGCTATTTTACAAATACTATCCCATGGACTTATTGGTGCTACACTTTTTTTCTTGGCGGGAACGGCTTGTGATAGAATGCGTCTTGTTTATCTCGAAGAACTGGGGGGGATATCTATCCCAATGCCGAAAATTTTTACCATGTTTAGTAGCTTTTCAATGGCTTCTCTTGCCTTACCAGGAATGAGCGGTTTTGTTGCAGAATTAGTAGTATTTTTTGGACTAATTACTAGTCCAAAATTTCTGTTAATACCAAAAATGCTAATTACTTTTGTAATGGCAATTGGAATGATATTAACTCCTATTTTTTTATTATCTATGTTACGCCAGATGTTCTATGGATACAAGCTATTTCATGTTCCAAACGCAAATTTGGTGGATTCTGGACCACGAGAACTCTTTCTTTTAATCTGTATCTTTTTACCAGTAATAGGAATTGGTATTTATCCAGATTTTGTTCTCTCGCTATCGGTTGACAAGGTAGAGGCTCTCTTATCCAATTATTATCCTAAATAATTTTTTTTGACTAGTCCGCTCTATATTCCATAGTGGAAAAACCAAATAATTCAGAAAAAAGTAAAAAAGTCTAATTAGATCTATCTCGAATTTTTGAGAACCCTTTGAGAAGGCGTTCAAGGGTTCTCAAATCAAACAAAAAAGGAAAAACTTTCATTTCACGAAGGTTTTATGTTATGTAATCATTTAGATGGTAATGTAAATGCACCATAACTATGTAAACCTATTCCTAATAGATTGATACCAAAATAGCAGATCCAAATTATAAGAAATCCTATCGAAGCTACAAGTGCGGAATTCGTACCCTTCCAATTTGGATTTGTTCTACTATGTAAATAAATTGCGAATATGGTCCAAGTAATAAATGCCCAAGTTTCCTTAGGATCCCAATTCCAATAGGATCCCCACGCCTCATTAGCCCATACTGCTCCACAAAGAATACCTATGGTTAAAAGGGTAAACCCTAGGCTAATGACACGATAACTCCAAGAATCCAAACGCTCAATTAATTGATATTTGTAATAATTTGGAAATGAAGGAAAAGAGGTGTTTTTTAAAGCACTTCTTTTTACATAGAAATATTCAATCTCACTAAACTCACTAAAGAAAAATGTTTTATTTAAAACATTTTTTTTCTTTTCTAAAAAGAAATTGAAATTCTTTCGAAATTTAATGATTAGAAGAGCGGCGGATAATAAGGATCCGCACAAAAGAGTTGCATAGCTTAGTAACATCATACTGACATGCATCATTAACCACTGAGATTGTAGAGCAGGTACTAGTATTGTGGATTGATGCATTTCAGTTAAAAGACCCGACGTGGCAAAGCCTTGCGTTAAAATAGTACTTGGTGTAGTTATTGTGCTTAAATCATTTTTAGAGTTCTGTATCTTAGGAATCGTATGAAGAATATACAGAGCCCATGAAAGGAAGATCAATGACTCATATAAATTACTTAATGGAAAATGTCCCGAAGAAGCCCAACGAGAAACTAGGAATCCTGTTATAGAGAAAAAAGTAGCTATCATTCCTTTTTCTGACGAATCACGTAATCCCCTAAGTTCACAAACTAATAAGGTTATCAAATGAATTGTAATCACAATTGAAATGGTTGAGAAAGAGATATGAGTTAGTATATGTTCTAAAGTTGCAAATAGCATAAGGAGAAGGTCCCATTACAAAATAGGAAATTTCGAATTGAATCCATTTTCTAATCTATTGTATTCTTTTTCGAGAATGCCGCCACTCGGACTCGAACCGAGATGCTTGAGCACTGCTTCCTAAGAGCAGCGTGTCTACCAATTTCACCATGGCGGCTAACTTTAAATAATAGGGAAGTTAAAAGAATAATAGTGATTTTCTCGCAAATCGTCGAGATTGGGAGAGTCCATAGAATTTAGGAACATTAGAATCTTCATTAAAATGGACTTCGTTTGGTAGTATCATTGGGGATTTTTTTAACAATAAACTCTTGCTTTGCCCAATAGAAACAAAGCTTGAAAGAGTTGGAACTGTTTTTTCTCAGTTGCAATATAGAACTCATTTTTTTCTAATTAGTTTCTCATTGAAATAAAAAAAGAAAAAAAAATCTTTCAATCTATCCATTAGAATTTCTATAATTTCATCATTAAATACAAAGAATTTTGGATTTTAGCAAAATTTCTAGAATGAAAGCCTTTATGCTCTTATTAATATGATTTACCAAGCCTAAACCTATTTTTTTGTGGATTTTTGATAAGATAGGTAGAAGTTGTAAGTCCTATTGCAAGAATACTCTACTTTTCATAATAGAATCCTCATAATAAAATATGAGGATTCTATTATGAAAAGTTCGTTGATAGGAAAAGAATACTTAGGACACAGTATACCAAAAACTTTTGTTCTATATATCAGAGGGGTTAGTTCTAAGAATATTGTACCGAGGAATTCGACACATAAAAGTACATTCATTAATTAATCCGAATTATTCATATTAAATAATTGGAATTTCTTTGGGATAGGTCAATTCAGATTATTCCAAAACCAGATTATTTGTTTGTTTGTTGCCCAGAAAAACCCTTTGGTTTTGGATGCTCGCTACCGCTGGAAAATGATCTTGATTTTGCTAAAGAATAAGATTGTACTATGGAAAAATAAGTCTTTTTCTTCCAAAGATTTTTACGAATACGCTTTTTTGACATCGAAGTACGTTTTTTTGGAACTGCCATTCAAAAAGGAGATTACTTTTTTCTAGTTGTATGTGAAAGACATCTATTGCCGCAAATCAATCCTTCTTTCTGTTTTTTCTTAGTATTTATACTTAGATACTGAACTGAAATTCTGAATTCTTTTTTACTTTATTTTCTCTAATGCGGATAAGACAAGAATTTTTTAGCATATTTTTCATATATATTTTATACTTTGTTTTAATAATTTTAATAATATAGAATATATACAAAGGTTTTCTATTTAAATTAAATCAATTTATATATTAAGTATACTCCATATATAGATCTACGGCCTATTCCCCATATAAGATGGGGGGATAAAAGGAAGGGGAAATTCAAATAGTTAATTAAGTTCAGAATGGTATTCCATAATGGAATTCCAATCAAAACAAAAAAAAATACTTAGTCTCTTAAACAAGACATTCTAAAACTTAGGTAATTCTAGTCATTAGGATTTCAGTTCTATATGAAGTAAGGAATATTCGATAATTTCCTATAAACATAGGTTTTCATTGGAATTCAATCAATCAGTTACGAAACATGAGAGCTGCTTCATCTTCATTTTAATAGAAAGAAATACAAAAATGAATAGAAAGTAAAATGATTCAATCCTTTTTTGTATTTTAACAAATATCCTTTTTTAGGTAATAACTAGGTAACAAAGTTATTTAATTAACTTTTTGAATTTAACCAAGTAAACCCATTCTTCATTTTTGATTATTTCAATGAGAGAAATTTGGAAAAATGAAGAATTCCAGTATTTTGTCTTATTCTTATTTTTTTGAATTCCTTCAGAAAGAGATAAGAATTGGTTTGGTGAATCGGAAACAATTTTATTTTATAGAAAAATTTCAAGTAAAAATTGCAATTTCTTTTCTTATGGAACATACATATCAATATGCATGGGTAATCCCTCTTCTCCCACTTCCAGTTATTATGTCAATGGGGTTTGGACTTATTCTTATTCCGACAGCAACAAAAAATCTTCGTCGCATATGGGCTTTTCCTTGTGTTTTACTCTTAAGTATAGCTATGGTATTCTCAGTTCACCTATCTATTCAACAAATAAATGGAAGTTCTATCTATCAATATCTATGGTCTTGGACCGTCAATAATGATTTTTCGTTAGAATTTGGATACTTGATCGACCCGCTTACTTCTATTATGTTAATACTAATTACTACTGTAGGAATCCTCGTTCTTATTTATAGTGACGATTATATGTCTCACGATGAAGGATATTTGAGATTTTTTGTTTATATAAGTTTTTTCAATACTTCCATGTTGGGATTGGTTACTAGTTCCAATTTGATACAAATTTATTTTTTTTGGGAACTTGTGGGAATGTGTTCCTATTTATTGATAGGCTTTTGGTTTACACGGCCAATTGCAGCGAGTGCTTGTCAAAAAGCTTTTGTAACTAATCGTGTAGGGGATTTTGGTCTGTTATTAGGAATTTTAGGTTTTTTTTGGATAACAGGTAGTTTAGAGTTTCGGGATTTGTTCAAAATAGCTAATAACTGGGTTCCTAATAATGGGATTAATTCCTTACTTACTACTTTGTGTGCTTTTTTATTATTCCTTGGTGCAGTTGCGAAATCTGCACAATTCCCTCTTCACGTATGGTTACCCGATGCTATGGAAGGACCCACTCCCATTTCGGCTCTTATACACGCAGCAACTATGGTTGCTGCGGGGATTTTTCTTCTAGCTCGACTTCTTCCTCTTTTCATATCCCTACCTTTAATAATGAATTTCATTTCTTTAGTAGGTACAATAACACTCTTCTTAGGAGCTACTTTAGCTCTTGCTCAGAGAGATATTAAAAGAAGCTTAGCCTATTCTACAATGTCTCAATTGGGTTATATGATGTTAGCTCTAGGTATAGGTTCTTATCAAGCTGCTTTATTCCATTTGATCACTCATGCTTATTCGAAAGCTTTATTGTTCTTGGGATCCGGATCCATTATTCATTCAATGGAACCTCTTGTTGGATATTCACCAGATAAAAGTCAGAATATGGTTCTTATGGGTGGTTTAAGAAAATACGTTCCAATTACAAGAACTACTTTTTTATGGGGTACGCTTTCTCTTTGTGGTATTCCACCTCTTGCTTGCTTCTGGTCCAAAGATGAAATCCTTAGTAATAGTTGGTTGTATTCACCCTTTTTTGGAATAATAGCCTCTTTTACTGCAGGATTAACTGCGTTTTATATGTTTCGGATATATTTACTTACTTTTGATGGGTACCTGCGTGTTCATTTTCAAAATTACAGTAGCACTAAAGAGGGTTCGTTGTATTCAATATCCTTATGGGGAAAAAGGATACCCAAAGGAGTGAATAGAGATTTCATTTTATCAACAACGAAGAGTGGAGTTTCTTTTTTTTCACAAAATATATCCAAAATTCATGGTAATACAAGAAATAGGATAGGGTCCTTTAGTACTTCCTTTGGGGCTAAAAACACTTTTGTCTATCCTCATGAAACGGGAAATACTATGCTATTCCCTCTTTTTATATTACTGCTTTTTACTTTGTTCATTGGATCCATAGGAATCCATTTTGATAATGGAGTAATGGATAATGGAATAGCGGAGTTAACCATATTATCAAAGTGGTTAACTCCCTCAATAAACTTTTTCCAGGAAAGTTCTAATTCTTCCATAAATTCATATGAATTTATCACTAATGCAATTTCTTCTGTAAGTCTAGCTATGTTTGGTCTATCCATAGCATATATCTTCTATGGATCCGCTTATTCCTTTTTTCAGAATTTGGATTTAATAAATTCTCTTGTAAAGGAGAGTCCGAAAAAGTTTTTTTCGGATCAAGTAAAAAAAAAGATATACAGTTGGTCATATAATCGTGGTTATATAGATATTTTCTATACTAGGGTCTTTACCCTGGGTATAAGAGGATTAACTGAACTAACGCAGTTTTTCGATAAGGGTGTCATTGATGGAATTACCAATGGAGTAGGTCTTGCTGGTTTTTGTATAGGAGAAGAAATTAAATATGTAGGGGGAGGGCGAATATCGTCTTATTTATTCTTTTTTTTATGTTATGTATCCGTGTTCTTATTCTTTTTTCTTTCTTAACTTAAGGAATTCCCCCGTCTCCTGCCTAAAGAGCCCCCTTATTCCCCTTCCTATCTTCTTCCCCCATCTCTCCCCCTTTTCTACCATCTCTCTCTTTTTCTATCTCCCTCATTGTATAATAGTTCGGTTT